ATACACATTATTTTAATAATGTAAATAGATGCAAATTGGGTCCCCACAAAATACTTCTAGAGGTTTTCCTGTTTTCGGGGGGTTTTCAGGAATGATAGCTATCTTAGGAGATTAGGGGGGTAGGGGGGTTTTACGCAAAAAACCCCGTAATAAATCCCAGAGGGGGGTCTCACAGGGAAATAAGGAGAAATTATCACTACTTATGCACATGATATCCTTATATGTGATCCTTTAAATAAAATCTTTTCTCCATTCATACTTTGTTCAAGGCGGCAAGATAAATGTTCAACCTTGTCTGTTATTCCCGTGTGCACTGTGAAATGCCAGTTGAAAGGAAAAAAAATAAAAAACCCCATGCGCCGTAGAAAGAACGCCCGGCTTGGTGGGTAACGAGGAGTATGTATTATCAACATTAACTTATGCAAGCGTCGATGAAAGTGTGAGGAATAATATCAATAAATGGCCCTGAAGTAGGAACCAAATGCCAGGAATAATTCACTGTGTGAAACCCCCACAATAGTTGTCCCTCACCTTCAATAACCGTTGGCATTAAGAAATCAACTGATGGTAGGCTCTTACTACATTAAGATTTTGAGGTATGACGAGATGTTGGGTAAACGTATAACTTAACTTATGAGTAATTGTGTTCGGTCTTAAATTTCGCCTGTCCAAGATTTAATATATTGTTTGATTAATCTCTATATGCTTTATGTAACCCTTAGTGTAATGGTGATATATGAATGTGGTAATCCTAGATATGTTGATTAAACATATATGTCCTTGAATGCCCCTTATATGGTTAATATAAATGTATGGTGTAAATACATACGTTACCTGCAAGTAGTTGTTTTTATTTGCTAACACTTGCAAACACTTGCAAACACTTGCAAACACTTGCAAACACTTGCAAACACTTGCAAAGAATAGTTTAACTTAGAATCCTAGCTTTGGGAGTTAGGGGCGGGAGTTAAAATCTCCTTTCTTTGAGCAGTAGGGAGGATTTTAACCTCCGACGTCCGGTTTACAAGACCGGCGCTCTGGCGCTGAGCTACTACTGCAGGCTCATCCGAGGGCTTTGTTCTCGGCCCAGCCGGCTAGAGGGGCGAGGACGAGGAACAGGAAGAAGTAGAGGAAGGATGCGATTTGGCCAATAATAATAAAGGGGTGTTCTACGGGCATTCCTCCAATTCAGGTGAGGATAGCAACGTCTGCAATAAGGGTTCAGAAGAGGAACTGGGAGAGGGGACGAAATGTGATGCCTCGCTGTTTGGAAGTATGTAAAATAGGGACAATCATTAGTACTAAGATGGATGCTAGCAGCGCTAACACGCCTCCCAGTTTATTAGGGATAGAGCGTAAAATTGCATATGCAAAAAGGAAGTACCATTCCGGCTTAATGTGCGGGGGTGTAACTAGAGGGTTCGCGGGGGTAAAATTGTCTGGGTCTCCCAGCAGATTAGGGGCGAATAGGGCAAGCGATGTTAAGGCAATGAGGAGAACAGCAAAGCCCAAGAGGTCTTTATAGGAGAAGTAGGGGTGGAACGAGATTTTATCGGCATCGGAGTTTAGTCCGAGGGGATTATTTGAGCCTGTTTGATGAAGAAAGAGAAGGTGAACAAGGGTGGCGCCTGCAATAACAAAGGGGAAGAGAAAATGGAATGCGAAGAACCGGGTGAGGGTAGCGTTATCTACGGAAAAGCCTCCCCAAATCCATTGAACGAGGGTGTTGCCGACGTATGGGACTGCTGACAATAGGTTGGTAATCACGGTTGCGCCTCAGAAGGATATTTGTCCTCATGGGAGTACGTATCCTACAAAGGCAGTTATCATCACCAAGAGGAGAAGAACTACCCCAATATTTCAGGTCTCCTTATAAAGATAGGAGCCATAATACAGGCCTCGCCCGATATGCATATAGATACAGATGAAGAAGAAGGATGCGCCGTTGGCATGAAGATTGCGAATTAGTCAACCGTAATTTACGTCTCGGCAGATGTGGGCCACGGATGAGAAGGCGGTGGCGATATCTGCGGTGTAATGCATAGCAAGAAATAACCCCGTAAGGATTTGGGTAATCAAGCAAAGTCCTAGTAAGGAGCCAAAGTTTCACCATACTGAGATGTTTGAAGGAGCTGGGAGATCAACGAGTGCGTCGTTTGCAATTTTTAGCAGGGGATGGGTTTTTCGGAGGCTGGCCATTAGAGGTTTTTGTAGTTGAATAACAACGGTGGTTTTTCAAGTCACTAGTCCTGGTTAGAGTCCTGGCAGAAATTATGACCTATATTATGTCTTTATTTTTATTAGGGTTAGTGCTCGGGTTAGTTGCAGTGGCTTCCAACCCTTCCCCCTATTTTGCCGCCTTAGGTTTAGTGGTAGTGGCTGGCATGGGGTGCGGGGTTTTAATTAATTATGGGGGTCCTTTTCTTTCATTAGTATTATTCCTAATTTACCTAGGGGGGATGTTGGTTGTGTTTGCGTATTCAGCGGCACTTGCCGCTGAGCCGTACCCTGAAAGCTGAGGGAGCCGCCCGGTTGCGGGCTATATGGCTGTTTATGTAGCGGGGGTAATATTAATCTCTACTAAGTTTTTGGGAGGATGACATGAGTTTTCTTGGGTCCCCGGGGATGAGCTGGACGAGCTCTCTGTTTTCCGGGGGGATATTGGAGGGGTGGCTCTAATATACTCGGCGGGCGGAGGGATGTTAGTTATCAGTGCCTGGGTTTTGTTATTAACGCTGTTTGTTGTATTAGAATTAACGCGTGGGCTAAGTCGAGGGACCTTACGGGCTGTTTAGTTAATAAATACGAGGGTGGCCAGAGCGAGGGTTAACAAAAAAAGGGCCAGGTAAGTTTTGATTATCCCACGTTGTGTGTTGCTTGTGGTAGTAATAAGGGGAAGGCTCAGGGAGGCTACGGCTTTGGGGCCCAATTTTTCTAGCCATGTTTGGTCTACCATTTGGCTCGCAGCCGTTTGGCCTAAGATTAGGTTGAGCTTAGGGGTGAGTCGGTGAATGATTACAGGAAAATATCCTAGTATATTAGAAAAATGGTGGGGGGTGAGATGAGGGAGTGGTTTGAGTTGTTTGCTTGTAAGGGATGCGAGCTCTAAGGCGAGTATAAGCCCTCCGATTGTGACGATTAGTGCGGCGAGTTTAAGTAAGGGAGGCATAGTTATAATAGGCGTTTTTAAGGGGATGAGGTTTGAGGTAATTAGAAGACCTGCGATGATGCTACCTCAAGCTAATCGTTTGATGGGGTTAATTACTGCTGGGTTGTTTTCATTAATTGGGGAAAGGGGGTTGAATCGGGGGTGTCCCATGGAAACAAAATACACAACTCGTAGGCTGTAAATAGCTGTGAAGGAAGTGGCGAGAAGAGTCAAGACTAGGGCTCAGGCGTTTAGATGGGATGTGTTTAGTGCTTCGATAATTGCGTCCTTCGAGAAAAAGCCGGCTAAAAAGGGTGTGCCTGTAAGAGCTAGGCTGCCAACAGTCAGGCATGAAGATGTAAAAGGGGTCAGATGGTGCATACCTCCTATCTTGCGGATGTCCTGCTCATCGTTGAGACTATGAATAATCGAGCCAGAACATAAAAAAAGTATGGCCTTGAAGAAGGCGTGGGTGCAAATGTGAAGGAAGGCTAGTTGAGGCTGATTTAGTCCCAGTGTCACTATTATTAGACCTAGCTGGCTAGATGTGGAGAATGCAACAATTTTTTTGATATCATTTTGGGTTAGAGCACAGGTAGCTGTAAATAAGGTGGTGAGTGCGCCCAGACAAAGGCAAACTGTCAGGGCAGTTGGGTTTTCTGCTAGTAGGGGGCTTATTCGAATTAACAAAAAAATTCCTGCGACCACCATTGTGCTGGAATGAAGTAGGGCAGATACCGGCGTAGGACCTTCCATGGCCGAGGGTAGCCATGGATGCAGCCCAAACTGGGCAGACTTTCCCGTCGCTGCTACAATTAATCCTAGAAGGGGAAAAGTGAGATCGAAGTCTTTAGCGGCCGTGAATACCTGTTGTATCTCCCATGAGTTAAGGTTAGTGGCTATTCATGCTATGGCAAAAATTAGCCCGATGTCTCCAACTCGGTTATATACAACTGCCTGAAGGGCTGCAGTGTTTGCATCTGCCCGCCCATATCATCACCCGATGAGAAGGAAGGATATGATGCCGACTCCCTCCCACCCAATAAAGAGTTGAAAGAGGTTATTTGCTGTAACTAGAATAATTATGGCAATGAGGAAAATTAGAAGATATTTGAAGAATCGATTTATGAAGGGGTCCTCGTGCATATACCATGAGGCAAATTCTAGAATGGACCATGTTACGTAGAGGGCAATAGGGGTGAAGATAAGTGAGTAATGATCAAATTTGAGGCTAATATTAACGTCGAAGATCAGGGTGTTTATCCAGCTTCAGGAAGTAATAACTGTCTCTGCGCCTTCGTTAAGGAAAAGAGCCAAGGGAAGAAGGCTAACTAGAAAAGCTAGCTTCACTGCAGTCTTAACGTGGGAAAGAGCCCAGTCCTGTTCTTTTGGGTTTGGGCTTAGTGTTGTGAAGACGGGATATGCTAGAAGCACAAAAATAATAATTAAGCTTGAGGTTATTATAAGGGGAGTGGGGTGCATAGCTGCTACTTGGATTTGCACCAAGAGTTTTTGGTTCCTAAGACCAACGGATGAGCTGTTATCCTTTAGAAGCGAGGGCGAGTGAGCCCTGGGGTTCAACCAAGGTCGCGGAGATTAGCAGTCTTCGTTGCTGGCGAGCCTCTCTCGGTGGATAAGGGGGCTTTAACCTCTGTTTTTAGAATCACAATCTAATGTTTTCATTAAACTATATCTACAGTATGCTCACCCTCAGATTAGCTCAGGTTTAAGTATTAGGAGAACTAAGGGAAGGAGGTGAAGGGCCATAAGTAGGTGCTCTCGAGAGTGGGAGGGGTCTAAGGCAATAAGATGTGTTGGAATGGGGCCTCGTTGCGTTATGAGAAACATGTAGAGGGAATAACTTGCGGTGATTAGCATGCCTGCCCCGGTTAATGCAAGGGTTCACCAAGACCAGTTAAACAAGGAGGTAACAATTATTAGTTCACCCATAAGATTGGGGAGGGGGGGTAGAGCTAGATTGGCTAAGCTAGCAATAAATCATCACGCTGTTATTAGGGGCAGGACCATCTGGAGACCTCGGGCAAGAAGTATCGTCCGACTGTGGGTGCGTTCGTAATTTGTGTTTGCCAAACAAAAGAGGGCAGAGGATGTTAGTCCGTGGGCGATTATCAAAATAAGAGCCCCTGAAAAACCCCACGGGGTTTGAATAAGGATCCCCCCCACTACTAGGCCCATATGGCTAACCGAGGAGTAGGCGATGAGGGATTTGAGATCCGTTTGACGCAAGCAAATTGAGCCCGTTATAATTACCCCTCAAAGTGCCAAGATAATGAAGGGGTAGCTTAGTTCTTTGGTGAGCGGTTCGAGCATCATAACAATTCGCATTATCCCGTAACCCCCTAGTTTTAAAAGAACGGCTGCAAGAATTATAGATCCTGCCACGGGGGCTTCTACGTGGGCTTTGGGCAACCAGAGGTGAACTCCGTACAGGGGTATTTTTACTAGGAATGCTAGAAGACATCCGGCTCACCACAACTTGTCCGCGAAAGAGGTAAGTTGAAGAGGGTCCGAAAATTGAAGGGTAATTAACGAAAGAGTGCCGATGCTGTTTTGCAGAAGGAGGAGAGCAACTAACAATGGAAGTGACCCTGCTAAGGTGTAGAACAAGAAGTAGATCCCTGCGTTAAGTCGTTCTGTTTGATTTCCTCAGCGGGTAATAATAATGAGGGTGGGAATAAGAGTGGCTTCAAATATGACATAAAACATAATGACCTCTGTGGCGCTGAAAGCCAGGATAAGAAAAAATTGAAGAGATGTCAGTAGGGTAATATATATCCGCTGACGATTTAAGGGCTCTGGGGCTATATGATTCTGACTCGCTAAAATTATAAGGGGTAATAGCCAGCAGGTGAGAACAAGTAAGGGGGTGGACAGAGGGTCCGTGGCCATATAAAAGCTTAGGCTTGTTCAGCCGGTTTCCGATGCGTTTTTTAGTCAAGTCAGACTTGCAAGTGCAATCATGAGGCTGTGACCGAGAGTTGCGGGTCAGAGTCATTTGGCCGGGGTTGCTCAGGCAGTCGGGACAAGCATAAGTGTTGGAATAAGGATTTTTAGCATTGTAAGAGATTGAGGTTTTGGAGTCGGTCCGTTCCGTGAGTCCGGGCGGTGGCTACCAGAAGGGCAAGGCCTGCACTTGCTTCGCAGGCTGAAAATGCAAGTAAGAGTATGGGGGCCCCTGAGAAGTTTGTAGAGTCTAGCTGCAAAGTTCAGAGGGAGAGGGCGATAAATAAAGAAAGTATCATTCCCTCTAAGCATAGAAGGGCGGAGAGAAGGTGGGTGCGATGGAATGCCAGGCCGGTTAGCCCTAGAATGAAGGCTGATGAAAAAGCAAAGTGAACGGGGGTCATTAGGCAATTATGGACTTTAACCACAAGTTTTTGAGCCGAAATCAAATGTTTTTCTTAGACTAACTGCCTATTCAGCTCATTCTAGGCCTCCTTGAAGTCACTCATAGATCAGGCCTAGGGTTAAAAGGGCCAAGACGGCTGAAGCCCAAAGAAATGTCAGGAGGGGAGTTGTCAGTTGGTCTCCTCAGGGAAGTGGTAAAAGGAGGGCAATCTCTAGGTCAAAGAGAAGAAAGAGGATGGCGACAAGAAAGAAGCGAAGGGAGAAAGGCAGACGGGCTGTCCCCAGGGGATCAAACCCGCATTCGTAGGGGGAGAGTTTTTCATGATCGGGGGTTATTTGTGGGAGTCAAAAAGAAACAAGGGCGAGGATAACAGGAAGGATAGTAGTAATGACAATAATAGTTGTAATTAAATTCATTGTCTTTCCTTGGACTTTAACCAAGACCGGGTGATTGGAAGTCACTTATACTTGTTTGATACTAGAAAGACTAAGAGCCTCATCAGTAAATAGAAATATAGAGGAAAAGTCACACAACGTCTACGAAATGTCAATATCAGGCGGCTGCTTCGAATCCAAAATGATGTTCCGACGTAAAGTGGTATTGAATCTGACGAAGCAGGCAGATGGCAAGGAATGTAGAGCCAATAATAACGTGAAGGCCATGGAAGCCAGTAGCTACAAAAAATGTGGCGCCGTAAACCCCGTCTGCGATGGTGAAAGGGGCTTCGTAGTATTCCATGGCTTGGAGAAATGTAAAATAAAACCCTAGGATAATTGTTAGTGCAAGGGATTGAATGGCTTGTTTACGCTCCCCCTCTATAATGCTGTGGTGAGCTCATGTAACGGTTACCCCGGAGGCAAGCAGGACGGCGGTGTTTAAGAGAGGAACTTCAAAGGGGTCCAAGGGGGTAATTCCTGTAGGGGGTCAGCAACCTCCTAGCTCGGGGGTAGGGGCCAGACTTGAATGATAAAATGCTCAAAAGAACCCAAGAAAAAAGAAAACTTCTGAGGTAATAAATAGAATTATCCCATATCGAAGGCCTTTTTGTACGGGGGGCGTATGGTGGCCTTGGAATGTGCCTTCTCGAATGATGTCTCGTCATCATTGATACATCGTCAATAGAAGAAGGGCTATGCCAAGGCCTATAAGGATTGTTGAATGGAAGTGGAATCAAATTGCAAGGCCGGATGTCATCAGTAGGGCGGCTACTGCGCCTGTAAGCGGTCAGGGGCTAGGGTCAACTATATGGTATGCATGTGCTTGGTGGGCCATTAAACGTTTTCTTGTAAATAAAGGGTTAGGAGAAGAACAAACACGTAGGCTTGAATTATAGCCACGGCAATTTCTAGCAAAGTAAGGAGAACGAGAACTGTTGAAGTTAGGATCGCAACCGCAGGTATTAGAGGTAGGAGAACAAACGCAGCCGTGGCAATAAGTTGGATTAAAAGGTGGCCGGCGGTGAGGTTTGCCGTAAGTCGAACTCCCAGGGCGAGGGGGCGAATAAATAAACTAATTGTCTCAATGACGATAAGTACGGGAATCAGGGGGCCGGGGGTACCTTCTGGTAGGAGATGTCCAAGAGCGTGGGTTGGCTGGTTTCGTATGCCAATAATTACTGTCGCTAGTCAGAGAGGTACTGCGAGCCCTAAATTAAGGGACAGTTGCGTGGTGGGGGTAAAGGTGTAAGGTAGAAGACCGAGCATATTTAGGGTAATTAAGAAGATTATTAACGAGGCCAAAAGGGTGGCTCATTTGTGCCCCCCTGTATTTAATGGCAGAAGAAGCTGTTGCGTGAAACGATTAATAAACCAACCTTGAAGGGAGAGAAGCCGGTTGTTTAACCACCGTGAGGAGGGGGTGGGGTAGAGGATTCAAGGAAGAGAGAGGGCGAGGGCCATAAGGGGCACACCTAAGAATGTGGGGCTCATAAACTGGTCAAAGAAGCTTAATGTCATGGTCAGGTTCAGGGTTCTGTTTTTGGTTTCTCAGTACTTTGCGAGGTCGGTTCATTAGGGTAGGTGTGGGCTAGGATTTTTGTGGGGACAACGATCAGAAAAATTAGTCAAGTAAAAACTAGGATGGCGAATCAGGGGGCGGGGTTGAGTTGGGGCATGTCGCTAGGGGTGGTTGGGAGCCACCAGTCTTTAGCTTAAAAGGCTAACGCTAGGCCCGATTTAGCTTCTTAGCGAGGCGTCTTCAAGTATTAGTGAGGATCAGTTTTCAAAGTGTTCTAAGGGAACGGCCTCCACCACGATAGGCATAAAGCTATGGTTTGCACCACAAATTTCAGAGCATTGTCCGTAGAAAACCCCTGGGCGAGATGCAATAAAGGCTGTTTGATTTAGGCGGCCTGGGACTGCGTCTATTTTTACACCCAAAGCGGGGACTGCTCACGAGTGTAAGACGTCCTCGGCGGACACAAGCACTCGGATGGGGGATTCAACTGGAATTACTATTCGATGGTCGGCTTCTAAAAGACGAAACTGTCCGGGGGTAAGGTCTTGTGTTGGGATTATGTATGAATCAAATCCAAGATCTTCATAGTCTGTATACTCATAGCTTCAGTACCATTGGTGCCCTATAGCTTTAATTGTCAAATGGGGGTCGTTAATTTCGTCTATTAGGTAGAGGATGCGTAGAGAGGGAAGAGCAATCAAAATAAGAATGATGGCAGGTAAAATAGTTCAAATAATTTCGATTTCTTGTGAATCTAAAATATATTTGTTAGTTAGTTTAGTGGAAACTATAGCCACAATAATGTAAAGTACTAGGGTGCTAATAAGGAATACAATTATAAGGGCATGGTCGTGAAAATGAAGAAGTTCTTCTATAACAGGTGAAGCTGCATCTTGAAAACCTAGCTGTGAGGGATGGGCCATTAATTAGTCAAGATACGCGGGAGTTTAACCCACGATTCTGCCTTGACAAGGCAGTGTAATTGCTGTTTTACTAGTATCTTATGAAGAAAGTGACAGAGCGGTTATGTAACTGGCTTGAAACCAGTCTATGGGGGTTCAACTCCTCCCTTTCTCGTTAATTGGACTGAACTTGAACAAATGCGGGCTCTTCAAATGTGTGATAGGGGGGAGGGCAGCCATGTAGTCATTCGACGTTAGTTGCAGTTAATTCTACTGCGAGTACTTCACGTTTGGCGGCAAAGGCTTCTCAAATAATAAACAAAAACATAATGACTGCTACTAAAGAAATAAGGGATCCAATGGACGAGACTGTATTCCATAAAGTATAGGCGTCTGGGTAGTCCGAGTAGCGTCGAGGCATTCCGGCCAGCCCTAGGAAATGCTGAGGAAAAAACGTTAAGTTCACCCCTGCAAACATAATTCCGAAATGGATCTTAGTCCAGGTGCTATGGAGAGTGTAGCCCGAAAATAGGGGGAATCAGTGAACGAAGGCGGCAACGATAGCAAATACAGCGCCCATAGACAAAACGTAGTGGAAATGGGCTACTACATAATAAGTGTCGTGCAGAACGATGTCTAGAGAGGAGTTGGCTAGGACGATCCCCGTGAGTCCCCCCACTGTAAAGAGGAAAATAAAACCTAGGGCCCAGAGAAGGGGGGTTTCTCACTTAATAGAGCCTCCGTGGAGAGTTGCGAGTCAGCTGAATACTTTAACACCGGTCGGGATAGCAATAATTATAGTTGCAGACGTAAAGTAGGCTCGGGTGTCCACGTCTATCCCAACTGTAAACATGTGATGAGCCCATACAATAAAACCTAGTAAGCCAATGGCCATTATAGCTCAGACCATCCCCATGTAGCCAAAAGGCTCTTTTTTGCCGGCGTAGTAAGCGACGATATGGGAGATTATTCCAAAGCCGGGCAAGATAAGAATATAAACCTCAGGGTGACCGAAGAATCAGAATAAGTGTTGGTAAAGAATAGGATCCCCCCCTCCTGCCGGGTCAAAGAAAGTGGTGTTTAAGTTGCGATCTGTAAGAAGTATCGTGATGCCTGCGGCGAGCACGGGGAGGGAGAGGAGGAGGAGTACAGCAGTAATTAGAACAGCTCATACGAACAGGGGTGTCTGGTATTGGGAAATAGCAGGGGGTTTTATGTTAATAATAGTTGTAATAAAATTAATGGCCCCTAGAATAGAAGAAATCCCTGCCAGATGCAGGGAGAAGATCGTTAAATCAACGGATGCCCCGGCGTGGGCTAAATTTCCAGCCAGAGGAGGGTAAACGGTTCATCCGGTTCCAGCCCCTGCTTCAACTCCGGAGGAGGCAAGAAGAAGAAGGAAGGAGGGGGGCAGAAGTCAAAAGCTCATGTTATTTATTCGAGGGAATGCCATGTCGGGGGCACCAATCATTAGAGGCACGAGTCAATTTCCAAAGCCCCCAATTATGATTGGTATCACTATAAAGAAAATTATTACAAAGGCGTGTGCTGTAACAATGACGTTATAAATCTGGTCGTCTCCGAGGAGTGCGCCGGGTTGGCTTAGCTCTGCTCGAATGAGTAAGCTTAGGGCGGTGCCCACTATTCCGGCTCAAGCACCAAATACTAGATAGAGGGTGCCGATGTCTTTGTGATTAGTCGAGAAGAATCAACGTGTGGTGGCCACAGGTAGGATGGCTGAGTGTTTTAGCGGTGGATTGTAGCCCCATTTACAGAGGTTTAAGTCCTCTTCTTACCAAGCCCTGAGGTGTTTGTCACATGAGATTGCAAATCTTAAGGAGCAGACTAGCGTCTGCCGGGGCTTTCCCCCGCCTTTTGTCCCCGGACAGGCGGGGGAAAGGGTAGATGGATGCTCGCTGGCTTGAGCGCTTAGCTGTTAACTAAGAATTTGTAGGATCGAGGCCTACCTGTCTAGAAAGGCTTTAGCTTAATTAAAGTGTCTGTTTTGCATGCAGGAGATGTGGGGTAATATCCCGCAAGTCTTATCAGGGACTGAGAGATTCTCACTCTCGCTTAGGGCTTTGAAGGCCCTTGGTCTTGGGTTAGCCTAAGTCTCTTAGAGGGTGAGAAGCGCGACGACTGCAGGGGTTAGCGGCAACAGTAGTAGGGTGGTGGAGGTCGCCATTGCTAGTGGAAGGGTAAACTGTAAATGTTGGAGCCGCCAGGGGGTAGTGCCTGTCAGAGTATTGGGTGAGAGGGTCAGGGCCATTGCATAGGAAATTCGTAGGTAAAAGTAGAGGCTGAGAAGGGCCGTTATCGCGGCCAGGGTTGCTGTTGGGGCAAGGTCCTGTTTAGCGAGTTCTTGAAGGATAAGTCATTTGGGCATGAAACCCATTAACGGTGGGAGACCCCCTAATGATAGGAGTACCAGGGGAACTAAAGCTGTCAAAACTGGGGCCTTAGCTCATGATGTAGCGAGTATATTAATGTTAGTTGATTTACTTAGTTTAAATACAAGGAATGTGGAAATTGTCATTACAAAATATGTCAGCAGGGTCAGAAGGGTCAGGGAAGGGGAGAACTGGAGCACAAGAATTATTCAGCCAAGATGGGCAATTGATGAGTAAGCAAGAATCTTACGAAGTTGGGTTTGGTTTAACCCCCCTCACCCCCCAATAAGGGTGGAGGCGAGGCCAAAAGCAATTAGAATTGATGAGTTGGTAGGCTGGATTTGAAGCAAAAGGGCAAAAGGGGCAAGTTTTTGTCAGGTGGAGAGGATTAGTCCGGTTGTAAGATCTAGTCCTTGAAGAACTTCAGGCAATCATGAGTGAACAGGTGCGAGGCCAATTTTTAGTGCCAAAGCAAGAGTAATAAGGGTGATAGGAAGGGGGTGGGATATTTGTTGAATGTCTCATTGCCCCGTCAGCCAAGCGTTGGTAGTGCTGGCAAAGAGAAGTATCGCGGCCGCAGTTGCCTGAGTGAGAAAGTATTTAGTTGTTGCTTCTACTGCTCGGGGGTGGTGATGTTGTGCTATAAGGGGAATAATGGCTAGAGTATTTATTTCAAGACCTATCCAGGCGAGAAGCCAGTGGGAGCTGGCGAATGTAATTGTTGTGCCTAGGCCTAAACCAAAAAGTAGGGCGGCTAAGATGTACGGGTTCATTAGTAAAGGAAGGAGTTTAACCAACATGTTTGGGGTATGGGCCCAAAAGCTTAATTAGCTGACTTTACTAGGAAGTGGTGTAATGGAAGCACTAAGAGTTTTGATCTCTTCAGATAGGGTTCGAGTCCCTTCTTTCTAAGGAGCTGGAGGGACTTTAACCCTCATGATTCACTCTATCAAAGTGGCCCTTTATTTCAGGCACAACTCCTGGGCTACAGTTGCGGTGGTAGACCAGCAAATGCAATGGGGAGGGCTAGATGTCAAATAACTAAGGCCAAAGTTAGGGGAAGGAAGTTTTTTCAGATTAAGTGCATAAGTTGGTCGTATCGAAATCGGGGGTATGAGGCCCGGACCCAAAGGAACACGACAGAGAGAAGGGCGGCCTTAGTTATTAGGTTAAAAGCAGTAAGTTCAGGGAGGGTGGGAATGTGAGAAGCTCCTAAAAAGAGTGTGGCGGAGAGGGTATTTATCAGCAGAATATTGGCGTACTCTGCTAGGAAAAATAAAGCAAAGGGGCCCCCGGCATACTCGACGTTAAAGCCGGAAACTAACTCCGACTCTCCTTCCGTGAGGTCAAAAGGAGCACGATTGGTCTCTGCGAGGGTAGAAATATACCATATTGCGGCAAGGGGTCAAGCAGGTGCAACCAATCAGATGGTTTCTTGGGCCACGTTGAAAGTTTGCAGGGTAAAGCCTCCTGTAAAGATAATAATATTTAAAAGAATCAGTCCTAGGCTGACTTCATAGGAAATTGTTTGGGCAACAGCTCGTAGGGCGCCGATAAGGGCGTATTTTGAATTGGAGGCTCATCCTGAGCCTAAAATTGAATAAACGGCCAGGCTGGACAGAGCTAGAAGAAATAAAATCCCGAGGTTAAGGTCTACGACAGGATAAGGCATAGGCATGGGGGCTCATAAGGTCAAAGCAAGTGTTAAGGCGAGAATAGGGGCCATAAGGAAAGAGAACAGGGAGGCGGTGGAGGGGCGTACTGGTTCTTTAATAAATAGTTTTACCCCATCAGCAATGGGTTGCAAAAGACCGTAAGGCCCTACAATATTAGGGCCCTTTCGTAGTTGCATATACCCAAGGACCTTTCGCTCAAGAAGAGTTAGGAAGGCAACAGCTAAGAGGACGGGCACGATGAAGGCTAGGGGGTTAATAATATGGGTAATAAGTGTTGTAATCATAGTTAAGGAGAGGACTTGAACCTCTGTGGAAAGGGCTTAGGCCTTTTGCAATCGCCGGGCTCTGCCACCTTAACACGCCGTGCTCTTCGGCGGGCGGGGCATGCCCTCTTGCCTACTTTAGTTGTTTTCACTAGGTGGGGGTAAGGCGTGCCTAGGGCAGGGGCCTTATCTTCTCGGTCCTTTCGTACTAGAAAAGATCATGTCATAGATAGAAACTGACCTGGATTACTCCGGTCTGAACTCAGATCACGTAGGACTTTAATCGTTGAACAAACGAACCCTTAATAGCGGCTGCACCATTAGGATGTCCTGATCCAACATCGAGGTCGTAAACCCCCTTGTCGATATGGACTCTAAAAGGGGATTGCGCTGTTATCCCTAGAGTAACTCGGTTCGTTGATCGGCATTGCCGGATCTTGTTGGTCAGAAATTCTGTTAACTAGAGCGGCAGCTCTTAGTTGTAGGAGGGGGAGCTCCCATTCCACGTGGGGGTTTCTTGTTTCCCCGCGGTCGCCCCAACCAAAGACATTAAAACAGGGTTCATTTGGTTTTACCCCTTATCAGGGAAGGTTTAACATGATCTGTCTTGTATCTAAAGCTTCATAGGGTCTTCTCGTCTTATGTAATTATCCCCGCTTCTGCACGGGGAGATCAATTTCATTGACTTGAAAAAGGAGACAGTTAAGCCCTCGTTATGCCATTCATACAGGTCTCCATTTAAAAGACAAGTGATTGCGCTACCTTCGCACGGTCAAAATACCGCGGCCGTTAAACTTATAGTCACAGGGCAGGCGGGACCTCTTATTTGTAAGTTTTACAAGAGGCGATGTTTTTGGTAAACAGGCGAGGCTTGATGTGTTTGCCGAGTTCCTTCTCTTTCTTTTAGTCTTTCCTTAGGGGCACGCCTGTGTGGGGTCAACGGTTGGTTTGATGAATGTTCTTCTGGTTCTTTGGTCTGTTATTCAATACCCGCTGGGGTTGGGGCCGTTAAGTTTCGGAGGGGTGTCCGTTCCGATTTACACACGTGCAAGGAGAGAGCCTAAGGCTCTCTTATTACTCATATTAGCAGGGTCGCTCCCATGGTTGCATGGGACGGCCTGGTAAAATTAGGGGGGTGAGATTTGGTGATCCATATAAGAGGGATAGAGGAATATCTGAGCTTTAACGCTTTCTGGGGGGATGGCTGCTTTTAGGCCCACCAAAATATTTTTCCTTCTATAATTATGATCTTTACCCTCCTGAAAAAGTTGTATCTTGGTTCAAAGGGGCTGTACCCCCTTTGACTAACTCTCTCGACTTCTTAAGGTATCAGAAGGGGTAAGACTGAAAGGAGCAAAGAATTCGGGAGGCTGAACTTCTATCCAATTCCCAGGCAACCAGCTATAACTAAATTCGGTAGGTCTGTCACCTCTACTCAAAGCTCCCCCCACTCTTTTGCCACAGAGACGGGTTTGCCCTATTAACAGGCTGTCTTGGAGTAGCTCATTTAGTTTCGGGTCATCAAACTAAAGCACGCTTTGCTTGGGTTACACTGGCTAAATCATGATGCAAAAGGTACAAGATTAAATCTCTGCTTCTTTAGGCTTCACTGGGTTGTTTCACTTCTCTTTCAGCATTCCCTTGCGGTACTTTCTCTATCGCTCCACAGTCCCTTTTCTGTCGCGCATACTTGGGGGGAAAAATGGTTTATTTAACACTGAAATAGTGTATTAGGGGGTATTAATATTGCTTTGTTGGTTTTGGTTTTGGGGGGCTAGCTGTTGGGCGTCAGAGCGCTCCGATTTGCACGGGGGACTTCTCAGTGTAAGGGAGATGCTTTTCTGTCTTAGCTACACTCTGATTTTTCCAAGTACACCTTCCGGTACACTTACCATGTTACGACTTGCCTCCCCTTCGCGATTGTAGGGTCTTAATTACTGAAGTCTGTAGGCTTGGGGAGAGTGACGGGCGGTGTGTGCGCGCTTCAGGGCCAATTTCAGCGGAACGCTCTATTTCCTGCTTACTGCTAAATCCTCCTTCAGATGTGCGTTTCAGCTCATCATCCGTATTTCCTGTGACAGGAAATGTAGCCCATTTCTTCCCTCCTCATACGCTACACCTCGACCTGACGTTTTAGGCTGTGCCAATTTTGCTTACTATTAAGCCTTCACAGGGTAAGCTGACGACGGCGGTATATAGGCGGGGAAAACAAGGGAAGGTGAGGTTGAACGGGGGTTATCGGTTCTAGAACAGGCTCCTCTAGGTGGGTCTAAAGCACCGCCAAGTCCTTTGGGTTTTAAGCTGATGCTTGTAGTACCCAGGCGGGTAGTGGGTGTAATATTCTACCAATGTTTACGGCTAGGCATAGTGGGGTATCTAATCCCAGTTTGTACCTTAGCTTTCGTGGGTTCAGGGTTGTAAAGCCACTTTCGTGGTTGAACTTCTTACCTTCGGGTGCGTATAACAGCTCTGAAGGGGTTCGGCTTTAGTTTAATAAAAATCTTAACCACGCTTTACGCCGGTAATTATCAACTTGGGCCTCTCGTATAACCGCGGTGGCTGGCACGAGTTTTACCGGCCCTCTTAGCTCTAACTAAGTCAAGTTTTCACTTATGGCTTAATGTTTATCACTGCTGAGTTCCCTTGGGGGTGTGGCTAAGCAAGGTGTCGTGGGCTAGTAGTGGTGCGCCTGATACCAGCTCCTCGTTCCCGGGCGGGGAACTATAGGGCATTCTCACGGGGAGGCGGATACTTGCATGTGTAAATTTAGCTAGAGTTGATAGCAAAGTCAGGACCAAGCCTTTGTGCCTGCGGAGCTTTCTAGGGCTCATCTTAACATCTTCAGTGTTATGCTTTGATTAAGCTACGCTAGC